CAGAACCATACGTGAGATTTTCACCTCATATGGCTCCTCCCTTAGGTGCATAATGAAAAATAATACAATACATGGAATCAAAAACGAGTGAAAAATTCTCGTTATGGACTGAGTGGGGCTAGTGTTTTTACAAGAAATCTCTAGCCAACCTTCCTGCCAAAGATTTTTTGAACATCAAATGGGTTGATCTTAATCTTAAATAAAAAATGGTAACTTCAACAATTTCTTTGTCCCCTACGCCCTTTAATTTCCAGGAATTGGTCACTTCAACAGTCTTCGATGGTTATACAGGTATCCAAAATAGGAACGAGATGGATGTTTGTTGTCCCAACCATTTTAGTTTCGATCTCGATAAGGAAGGCGAGAATTTCGACCAAAGTCTGCGTATTGTTGATTTCTAGGTGTAGTGCTTCTTCTCCTATACTGCCTATTGATTCTAATGGATGAGGGTTGACTCGCACCGCAATACAGATTCATAAGTTTAACCTCTGGCTCACTACTAGAATCGACAATTCAAGCATCTGAGGCTGCATTAATCGGGGGGATACACGACAGAAGGAATTGTTTTTTTTATCGATATTGAGTTTGTACGGTAACTCAACTTTGAGTATGGAATTGCCTTTGTTGGTTGAGTGGAGTTACGATAGTTCAATCTTTAAAGGAAGGACAATCGATCGCACTTGACGCAGAACCACCTAAGGGTGGCTCTTTACTCCCTCAAGACTTGCTTCTTATTTTTCTTTCACCCTTCCCTTCATCCCATCCCCTTTTATATCAAGAGGGAGCTACGAGCAAGGCTGCTCTGCTCCAGAAAGAAAAGAAGTCAGCAGGTCCTTTTCCGCTTGATCGATAACTCATGAGCAAAGCCGCCTTCGGCTCTTCGCTTAGTAAGCCCCTCTTCGAGCCTCTACTGAATTATGCTCGCCCCGGTCCTTAGTAGCGTTGACAAAGGCAACCTTTGGATGTTGTTGTGACGCTTTGCTTAGGCTCGGTTGACAAAGTCAACGACACAAGCAAGGAGTTGACAAAGGGGAACAGCCCCCCTGTTTGTTCTTGATAGAGAGCTTACCACCCCGCCCTAACTAGTCGTGACTGTTGTCATGGAAAAAGAGTTTGTTTTCTGTCAAAGAAGCATGCTTAACACAGCCTATAGGGTAAAGGCATTCGAGCCGCGTCTAAACTAAATGTTGGGTAAGGGCCCGTACTCTCTCTTCTGTAGATACGCTATCCCTTCCGGCGTTGGTATGGGGGAAGGGAAGTGAGATCTACCGATTGATTTGATATTAGATGAGCGGCCGTACTATGATCGTTCGGGAGACATGGCCCATTCACAAATAAAAATAGAACGAGCACCTACGACTAAGGGGAATGTAATGTCAACCACAGGGTGAGATGATCTTTTAATACGAGGGCGAGTGACTGGTCAAGTCATGAAACTTAGTCATTTTGATCAACATGGCTGCAAGTGGATTGGGTTTATGTGTTTGAACTGACTACGACCAAAGTCGTGGCTACTTCAACTAAAAAGGGCGACCCCCTATTCAAATCAAAAGAAGTACCTCACCTCACTTACGAAGAAGTAGTTGGAGCTGGGCTCCGAACTATGAGAGTTTGCTTTTGTTTTCTGTTTCTAAGAGCGGTATGATCCTGATCATACCGCTCCTGGTGTTCGAACTAGTCATTAATGGTCGGCAACATTGGTATCCTTTCGGTATGCGTTGCGAACACTTTCTTTAGTGTCTCATCTTCTCTAGAGCAGCAAAACTCGAACGGATAGAGCAGATGGTCCAACTACATAACTTTTTATTTTTCATTACTTCCATGGTCGTGCCTCGTGGCACGGCAGCACCCGTACTATTGAAATGGTTCGTCAGTCGAGATGTTCCCACAGGTGCCCCTTCTTCCAATGGAACTATAATTCCTATTCCTATCCCTTCATTCCCTCTTTTGGTCTATCTACATTCCAGGAAATTCATACGCTCCATGGACGGAGAAAAAAGTGGAGTCTTGGTCAGAGCAAGCCCCCCTATTCTATTACCAGACATAATTGGGAGAAGCTCATCCGAAACTAGAGCTAGAAAGGCCTCATTTCTTTTCGTTCCCGTTCTTCATTTCCTTCTTCTCGAATCCAAGGGGGACTTCTCATATTTCGAATCTTTCTGCGGTGTGCTCTGTTTACTATTCTTTCGTACTCTCTTCTCTTTACCACGCGATAGGTCAGCGAAGCGTGAGCGGGCGCGGAGAAGGAAAGGCAAAAGACTTCGGCCTAAGGTAAATGAGCAACGACGAAATGACAAGATGAGGTGCTCCAGGCACTCCCATTTAAAAAGAAGTGTCGAAGGTTTTGGGCCTGTAGCTTTCCCCCTCCCTCCTTCATCGGGTGGTGCTTGTGTGGGGGGTGTGCCACCAGAAATCGGGCTTGAAGCTCTCGCCTTACCAACGAGCCGACAGCTGATGGCTGTTGGTCACGACTACTACCAAAAAACTCAAATGAAGATGAATATTTCACATGGGGGAGTGTGCATCTGTATGTTGGGTGTTCTTCTGTCGTGCGACCCGGCGGGTTATGTGCGACCTGTGGCCCACGCCTCCTATTTGTTCAGGGCGGGCGGCGTGAACTCTGATTCGATCCGGGTATTCAATCCCGCCGCTGAGATGCTCAGTTGACTCCTTCCCCTTGATAGGAATATGGCTTAAACAAAAATTCGTGCATAAGGGTAAGGAACTTTGGATGAACTAATGCGAATGGGTGTAAGCTTCGCTGCTCGGAAACACCCAGTGCTGACCACACTGAGAGACATGAAAGCGCGGGTAACGCCAGTTGGCGAAGTGGCGTTAAGCATCCCTAGCGGTACGAAAAGCGAGGTCGTGATGATATCATCTACGTCCGTACCGCTCCGCGTGGAGTAAATCCCGCATCCAACCAAGTCTTTGACCAGGGAACGGGAGAATTCCCACTACCGCTGGCAAGCCAGCCGGGCCGGGAGCGCGGTGGGAACGGGCTTCCCAAAAAGCCCGCCCGGGCCGGGGTCAGCATAAAAGAAAGGGACGGCCCTAATGTTGTGTTGGCAAAGCCAACTTCTTGGCTTGCGGGCGGAGAAGAGCAGACGTGGGGACTCGGGTCGGGTTGCAGCGTAACTAAGAGAGCCATTCCATTTAGGTAGGGCAAGACAGAATGGGCGGGGACAAGCGGTCTGGTGTCCGAGCCAATTGGTCAGACGACAACTCCTTCGCTGATTAGAAACAACTGTTCCGCCTATCCCAGAATGGAATGGGATGGAATAGAAAGAACGCGAAGCGCTAGCGCTATATATAGGGTCGGTTTTTTGGGGGGGAATAAGCTTGTGAAGAAGCAAGCTTTTCCCCGTCCCGACCGGCAGCTGCTGGGTTTCCCCATCTATCCTAAACTTCCCCCGGTCTTTGGCCCGCGCTGTATGAGGCAGAAACTCGTCTCACGTACGGTTCGGAGGCCGAGCCCCGCCCCAGCAGTAATGGTGTGGCTTAGGTCAACTAACACAAAGAAGATAGAGTTCACTCAACGATTGCCTTTGGGTTCCGAACTACATATGGGGAGGGAGCGTTGTTGTTTGCGAGGTCTCGATCATTTACATGGGCCCACTTCTCATTCCATTTGTGGGAATTTGATGATCTTTAAACCGTCCCTAAGGAACGATCGGCTCATGTTTGAGCATGATGAATCACTTCGTGCCGACCTGTTGCCAATTCACTTTCCGGACTCATATGAGAATGGAAAACTTGAGCATTTTCTGCATCGGTGGATGAAGAATCGCGAACATAATAATTTCTGGTTGACCATGTTCCCAGAAAAAAGGTACTTTCGAGAAACGACGAGCACGACTGAAGTGGCTATACATACAAATCCATTTACGGATCTATATGCTTCGATTGGAACTGGAAGTTCCAGAACAGGCGGCTGGTATACCACCATAATGAAACTGCCTTTTCTTTTTTTTATTCGGATAGGATTTATGTTGGCTTCGTCGGGAGGCTCGCGTAGTTTGTTACGTCAGCTCAAAAAGGATAAGTTGCGTTGGAATCGAGAAAGTTTCGTGGAGTTCATAATTGCATAAAAGGAGGAGAAGTAGTGGCTGCGGCGCGTCGAGGCACTTCTTCGACGGTCCCCCGTCCGCCCGGACTGCCGCCCGATCTGAAGAATTCATGGGCCTTAAGGCGGGCGAGACAGAATGGGCGGGCACTACTAACCAAGTCAAGCCTAGTTCTCGCCGATAGGCGCTGGTAGCTTGCTTCCAAGCCTTGCCAACTAGTTTAGTTGTGGCCATGGCCCGAAGGAGCCTTAAGCACTTGTACAATGCTCAAGTCAAGGCTCCATCCTACTCGTTGCCCAGAGCCTCGACTTTATAAACTATTAGTAAAGGGTGCAACTATTTTGAGGGCAGGGAAAAAGGGGTCTCTTTCCTCGCGCGAGGGGATCGACCTCTTTATTCCTCCCTCTTTAGGAGCCAGTGAGATGAACCATCTACTAAATCAAGAAAAGGAAAGTTGGATAGGGGTTCGGTTGAGTGTCAGGGACCAAGAAAGGTTAAGGGCTCGAAACGAAAGGGATAGAAGGTTAGCGCTCAAGTCCATGTTGATTGGAGCAGCTGATGGATTTTGTTGAATCCTGGGTGAGAAAACTGTAACAGCAGGAGGGATGGTTTCAGGCTTGGGCACTATGGGAGGTTACGTGAGTGGGATCACCTTGTTCTATTCTACAACAATGAGAAAATGAGAAGTCTTGAGCTCTCACCCACGAGTGAAAGGAAAGAAAGGCTATACCGAAGTTTCCCTATTCTTTTAGCTCTAAATAAGTTCTTTGACTCCAGCCGACAGATGGACTCTTGGGCCGATGCACGATGACAAAAATAGAAGGTATACCTCGACACCGAAGCGAGCGAACCGTACCGTAGCCTACCATACTGAGTGAACAAACAAGAGAAAAAAGGTCTCTTAGTCTCGCAAACACCGAAATTCCCTCAAGCCAGTACACCTACGTTTAGCGCACCAATCGATCCATTTTTTTCGCACTTTCAAAGCTTCTTTCTTAGTGTGATCACTGAAAGTGCGTTGCGAATGGGCTCATGCTCTCACTTCTGAAAATCTTTATAGTTGTCTGCTTTATCTATGGAATCGAGTTTTTATTCGTTTCACAGTGGAATCCATCGTCATCAGTTAAAGCGAGGCCTCTCCACTTTCCATAGGGATTGATAAGACCGATCTCTATCATATCAAATTCCAAAATCCGATTCGTAAAACAGGAGACAGGCAAGAAATTCACTAGAAGCACCGGAATGACTACCACCGACTGGCTTGCCCGGAATACCAGGACCGATACCGACAGATTCAACCGCTTTGCTACTGGTTTTTTTTGGAATGAATCCTTACTGCACTGCTAGCGTTGGAGAGCTTGAAAATCGAGAAATCTTTCACTTAGTGGCGTCCCTCCATATCTCTTTTGAGTACACAGAGGAACCTTTTTCATGGCTAGCTCCAGGGCATCTTATTCAAGCAAGGGGATACTGGCTCCTCGGTGACCAAAAACTTTCATAATATAATTATTGAATGAAGTGAGAGAGCGAGTGGAGTATACGAACCGAGCCAATAGTGAGCATTCTTTCAGTCCATTTCTCTATGTCATTGGCCGGTCTTTCTTTCAGTACACTTCTCCGCTTGCTTTCCTAGGCCGGGCTTTCTCTGTTCACTGCCTTTCTCCTATCTCTTATTTTGCGCCTAGAAAAAAGCTAAATCAATATTCTCTTTCAATTGAGAAGGATAAAGTGGGCTCTTCAGCTACATCAAGAACCCCTACCTTTTAAGTGTATTTAGCAGATCAGCTCCCCGAGTCAGACGAAAGAGGGTGAAAGGCCCACTACTTCTTCATTCATGGCCTATTTTTTTGTTTGATTGATCCCCCTTTCGTATTCATTCATTCGACCTGAGGCAAAAGAGAAGTCATACAAAGAAAGGTTCTTTCATTTCATGCAATGGATAACGGGCGGGCCTCCTATGGATTCCTCCAACTCAATGAATGAGGGGGGGAGTATGAGGAAGACCGGCTTTCTATATGAAGATTCAAACAAAAAAAAAGGGTCAATCTTACTGAATGATCTGACTGAATGAGGAAGAGCTCTTTATGTGGTCTCACTTTACCACCATCTGAAATGCGCAAAACTTCGATTGGTGGAAGCCAGTCCATGAAGATTCTATTCTCCCTTTTCTTACGTGCAATTCCCCTCTTTCGGTAAGCATCCAGTATCTCAGCAGATGAACATTTCTCTAAGCTTATCCTGTTGTTTATACGTCGTTTGAAAGCTGCTTCAAGGATCCAACGAATAGCTAAGGTTTGTTGACGATCCTTGGCTACAATCCCAGGGACATCAACAATAGTACCTGCTACTCCTACTTTTTCTACTTCGCATATGGGCTTTATATTCTCTACGGTGTCAACCATAAGTTTGATTACATCGCCTTCAGTTCGAGCGAGGCGATGAAAAGTTTGATAAACAATAGCACGAACTCTCGTGAAGAGGTATGAAGCTAGCTAGAATCAATCTCACTTGGCAGACTATATCAATCAACTTGAACTTCATGCAGTGGAAAAAGTTTGTGATCACTAGAAGTTAATCCAGCAAGTAGAAAGAATGCACCGAGAGGTAGAAGACTCACTATCTGTTGTTTACGTCCTGCGGTAATCAAACATCGCCTCTCGTAGACATTCGCGTTCCTGTGCGGTTATCAAACACACTCGTATTTTTGGGCTTCCCCTTTTTCAATCACCTCCTACCTTATGGAAAGCCCACTGCTGAATACCCTCAATCGAAAGGTCAAGGAGATTATATAACCCCATAGTATGAAGAGCCATCGGTAATGGTATGCGCACCCCTTGGCCTAGGGTATATATTAAGATCTGGAGGCATACCTAATTACCGATAAGAGCAGAGATCTCCTCTCTCCTTCGGACCCTCTACCTCTACTTCCCTTCCGCTCATAAACCGCCTTCCAGCAAGGAGAAAGAGATAAAGAATCAAATTCGAAAATTCCCGTGCATATAAATGGCTTGAATAAGCATTCCTTAGAGAGGGAATGTCGGATGAGACACTATTTGGCCTTCTTTCAGGAGTTGTAGATAGTATCACCTTTAGCTGGTAGCTAGCAAAGAAGTTATCCCCTATCAACGTATATAGTTGAGGGCAAACCGAGGGTTTACCTGCAGCTTCTGTCCATGAATCCCCTTCCGCTTGGTTACGGGACTAGAGCGAATCGTCTCTTGTGCAACGGTATAGTATTTTATATGTTTAAAAGAGAGGATTCTCTTGCAGCGGATACGGGGCATGTCCCTGAGACTATTGATTCAATAGCAGCGTATTTTGACACCGTATTCTGATTCCCTCCCTCACATGCAGCCTATTCCCCGCTCGTGGCTATCTTAACCATTTTTTCAATTGTATGCGCTTAAGAAATCCCCCCTGGCTCTAAATAATAAATAACCAGTAATTGATTACCTGGCTTTCCAATTCATTTGCTCCATATACGGCTAATACAGCAGAAAACAACTATGCTAGTACACACTTGCCCTGTGTGCCGTGCCCCCCCAGTCAAGTATTACTCACTTCCACCAAGAGAGGTCCTATCAACTACTCAATCAATGGGAATAAGCGAACTGCAAAAGACTGCCTTTATGAATACTCAGACTTAGACTGGGTACAATCTAAATAAGATAGAAGGAAAGGAACTCAAACTCCATCTAGACGGCTTGGATAAAATGACTCGACCTTTAAAGAGAGAGATACTATGGTTTAAGTAGTGCTTCCAACTGGTTTTCCCTTATAGCCTAAAAAAAGTATACTGAGAAGATAGCCTTTTCAGTTCAGAGGTGGGGAAGAAATAGAAGTCAATCCCTCCGATAGAAAATCTCGCAAAGAAAATGCCTTATATTATCTAAGCAGAATGCTCGTGGGGGTAGAAAATCGATTATTCTCCTATTGAGAAATACCATTCATCACGTCGTAGTGAAGTAAGTTTGGAAATGCTCTAACGTTCTCCACTTCCGGAAAAGGTTCCGAAGATCTAACCGGAGGAAATAACCAAAGAAAAAGGCTCTAGTGATTCTCGTCCGCCATCAGTTGCTGATCAGCATAGAGAAGACCTCTCCCCTTGAGCTGGCTCTGGTGGTAATGACCGTCAAAGCCTGCTCCAGACGCAATGGAAGCTGCGAACCTCGGGTAATATGTCATACCCCAAGTAGATTTCATAAGCACCGCTGGTGCTGAGCCATCACTGCCTCGGCTGTGATTACCATTATCGTCACCGCTCTGTCTCATATCACTGAGAAAGTCGGGATATAGTGTCGGGTCCGGCTTTTAAACAGTATACAGGGATCTAATCGACCAAAGTCTTCCAAAGCCAGAATGATTAAAGTACGTATTATCCGGTCCCATGCGATGAGCTTCTAAACTTCCTTATTGTTGAATAGTTGGCCAGTAAACGGTAGCTAGATCAAGTAAAGGAGAAGGAGTCGGCTACAATGTTCCAAGAGTAGACTGGACGTAGGAATCCAAATCGAGTACTGAAGTTGCTGGGCTTGTAACTGCTAAAGCTACGAATTGAAGAAAAGTAGACGAGAAAGCGGATACCTTCTCCTTCTAAGCTAAAGGCCATTCCTATAGGAAATATAATGGGAGAAGAGGAGGAGTCAGCTATAGTATAAATGGGAGTTCCATTACTAATAAAAGATGTTTCGGCATATTCTCTATAAAGAAAAGTGGAATCTCACAATTGAAAAGAACTCGCGAATCTCTCTAGAAAAAACCCATCTTTCCTCAAAACAATGAGATGTCTTCTTTTTTTCTTTTCTTTGCTGATTCTTCTCAATGAAATTTGCCATGTTGCACTAAGTTACTTACGGATGTATGCATGCAGTCCGGGAACACTTTGGGGTGAACACCCATCCAAACAAGTAGGGTCAATAGTTCAGCATTTAGGCCGTCACATTTAGCAACAAAAAAATCTTTAACCCAACAAGTGCTCTCCGAACCAAGCTAGATAGTCTCCTATCACTAGGCTCACCAACCAACCTGGACTTTTATTCTTATTATTCCTACCGGATATCAAAACCATAAGGATTGTTTCCAGCCATGAGTTCCCATATGACATAAGCGCTCTTGGGTGGGCTGGGCCATTCCATCTTCTCTTTGAGAAGAGGCCCAATCTCGTATTGATGGTCGGCGTGGCGATAGGCTTCGCTTCTACGACTGCCCTCCCAGCCGTTGCAAACACTGAGCGAGAACGGTAAGGGGCTCACAATGTCGTTGCGCGGGGATGCGATTCGCCAAGCTGGGGCAAACAAAGCTGTCTGGCCCTACCGAAGTTGCAAAGGCTTTCGAGACTTACACCTCCACACGACCTAAAAAAAGGCTTTCAGTAGCGCCCTTAGAATCGTTGCCTTTTGAAGCGCGAGTAGTTCTAGCTTGGGGTAGGGCTTTCGTTCAACTCGCTCCGGGTTCCGATCGAGTTGACCTCCCAGCTACAAAGTACACCTCTTCCGTAGAGGCAGGTAATAACCTAACCTTGTTGAGTTTATTCAAGGGGGGAGCTCCCCCTCCACTTTATCAATGGAAAGATCTCCGTGCGTGGCATCATAAGGAATCCTAGAAAAGATCGATTGAGACTCCCTCCCCGGTCCCACGAAGATCTCTACGTATTTGTCCAGTTCAGGACAACTGAGATCTTCTGGTCTCCCCGCGTGGGAGCAGCTCAAACAAAGAAGAGTATGGTCTGGTCTGAATTCAGGCCATTCCCTTTTCCTTCGCTACTAGGAGAGTCAGCAACTTCCATTAGCGCCAGACCTTGAGTCGAATTGATCGTGTCATGTGCAACGTCCATCAATGATGGTTCATTAATGTCCATTGATTGAGACTCCTTCCCCCTTCCCAACTACGAAGTTGATCGAGAGAGCCCGAAAGCCCCCAAACCAAGAACGAAAACGGAAGCCTTTCGATTCACTCCCCATTCTCTCAACAATAAAGCTCGCCCTCGAACCCTGGGCTGGTCGGACGGGTCTTTCCCTGTTGTTCTGTTCCCGCCACAAGAAAGACGCATGGAAGAGGTATGCCCAGCGCGCGTAGGATCTGTTGAGAGTTTCTGTTGTTTCGATAGGAAACTGTACGATCTTTTCCCCCTATTGTATTGAATCAATAAAAAAAGAGGTCAGTGCTACGGCCCCCTATTGTTTGATCCAATATTGACCGCGGGGGCCCGACTTCCATAGGTCCTTGGTTTGACTCCCGTAGTGGTCCTCGCTTTTAATAAAGCGGAGCGGGGCCGTACTTGCTCAGCGTGCCCCCACTTTCGTCGAGTGCCCCGCCCGGTTCACTGGGCTGTTGGCCTACCAAGCACTTGCCCGCTGCTCCTTCCGCCCCCCAAGCGGGCGGAGCGCTCGTTATCTTTACTGTTTTCTCTGCTGGGGCTCACTCCCATTGCTATCGACATAAGCTATGGCAGCTCCAACTCGCAACCACAGGGGCCCGCCCAGCGCGGCCAGAGTGGGCTCCGCGGTCAGTCCCCATTCGAATTACGTTAGGGGGTCTTTCGCTTTTGCCAGATCTAGAGAGATACTACGAGTCCTCCGTCCCAGATTCCATCGCCGCGGCCATCTGGTTCACCGGTACTACCAAAAAGTCTCATGCTTACGTGACTGTTACTGATGGTTTGATTATCTTGGACCACGAAGACCCCGGTCGTGCTTCTGGTTTCCATTCCCATCATCATATTGATGATAAATCTCCTCGTGCTCTGCCAGAAGAACTTGGAGTCCGTATCATGGTGAAGGTAAGGTAACGCTATGATTCTTGCTCAAAAAACAGAACGAACGCGTTCGAGTTATTGGCTCGTCCAACCCGGCAGCATTCATGAGTCGTTCGCTGAACTGTCCCTCGGAGACAGGGTCGAGAAGGACCATGCATGGTTGCCCCCGTCCTTTTTTTCTCTCGGTCCCACCCAGCAAGATATGGCTCAGCCAAAAAACGGTCCCTGCGCGAGCCTTATTTTATTAGTAAAGTCAAGCTCCCTAAAGAAAAAAATGGATGTTTAAAAGAGGGGGACTTCTGCAACGGGCTATGCCACCCAAAGCAAGAACGGGAAGTCGCATACGTCCCATCGCGAGCACCTACAATGTAATGATCACATTGCTTTATCCTTTTTTCTTTGGTAGTTCAGACGGTCGCCCCTCCAACAAGAAAAGGTATAAATATGGAAACTTCTCTGCCATTTGGATCGGAGAATTTATGGAGGAAATCGGGTTTTAAATTTCCAGAAACCACACGATTGTATAGCCAAAGGGAATACGCCGCGCCTAAAATCATCCCAAGCGCTGCTAATGTGGCTACTAAGCTATTTCTTTGGAAAGCTCCTACTAAAATGGGGAATTCCCCGATAAAGCTGCTAGTACCAGGTGAACTCATATTGGCCAAAGTGGAAGAGAAGGAAATGGTAGGGAGATTCGGCATGGTGCTTACTGAACCTCCGTAATATCTAACAAGTCGAGTCTTATGTCGGTCATATAGAACACCAACACATAGAAAAAGGGCTGAAGAAACCAGTCCATGACTTAACATCGGTAGAATGCTACCTCCAATTCCCTGTATGTTCGATAGAGCCAAAGATTTCCCCACTGATCGGAGTACGCCGATTACCCCCGAACCATACAAGATAGTTACCACCTATCATACGGCTTTCTAACTTAACTTCTTTTTCTGGTCGTTCCGCTCTGTCTATCGATGGTAGTATAAGAGATCTGTAACCCCCCGAAAGTTTTTACATAATGGTTCCTGCTTTCTACCCATAGTAAGCATCTATCTCCCCGGTCATACTTGAGTATCACATCGTAGACCCCAACCCAAGTCTATCCTACAACTCCGTGAACCGGAACAACGTGCATAGGTACTCTTCCATGCAGCGGGGACGAGACGACGTGACATACTACGATCACGTACAGAAGTGCTGCCCCGGCTCGGCAATATGGAACCTCTCAACAGCTCCCATTCCTTGTTGAGGTCCTATCGGGATAGGTAGGCCCAAGCCTTTCCCCCCTCCCCCTGACCGAGCAGTAGTTCCCCACGGCTGAAAAATAGGAGTTGAGGCCGTAAAAGAGAGGTACCGGCCCCCACTGGGATTTGACTTTGTGCGCACTGCGTCAGCACTGGCGAAAAAGGTCGGCTTTACTGAAGAAGGGGCGGGCCGGGGGCTTGTGGGCCCCCTCTGCTGCAAGAGCTTGTTGGACCCCACCACAGGCTGAAGTCTTTCCACGGCAGGAGAAGGGCGGGGCAGCGTCCTCGTCGTCGGACCGGAACAAGAAAGGGAAGCTAGCCGTTGGAGAGAAGACAAGGCTCGTGGAGTGCGACTCCACAGAAGAGTATGACTCGTTAGAGGCGCTAGCGCGCTACAAACAACTAGCACTTTGAAGCCAGCTGAAGGATGCGCGCTAGTAGCGCGCAACGGCTTTCAAGCTTGACTAATAGGGCTTTCTAGAGAGAGGTGAGTAAGGGGCTCGCTTCGCTTTTGTTGCGGAGCTCGCTGCCTTCCCACCCCTGCTTAGCGTTCCACTTGTGATCCTGGATGCAGTAGAGGATTTTGATAAATGCGCCCGAATGTTCCCCCTCGAGAAAGAGAAAGAAGAGAATCAATCCTGGGTTCTCTTCTTTCATGTGAACGGCTCTATCTTGTATAGAAAAGTTTTTCGTGCTATACACCACGTTGAGAAAGACCAACGTCCTACGTACCGTACTATTTTTTTTGACCTCGAAAGAAAGGGAGGTCCTCCTTATGACTTATGATGCTACGGACGGCTGTCCGAAATGCAAGGGGTAGACTCGGACTCGGATAGGATTGTGCGGGCCGGGCCCTTCAGGTGTCATATTTGGCCAAGTTTACCCCACCTCCGGCCCAACTGTTTGTTACGCGACCGTAATATTTTGTTAAACCGCTCTTATGCCAGAAATGAAAAGGTTTCACACGAGCTCCCGTTCTGCGGCGTGGTGGCTGGACCGATAGGGGATTGGCTCCGGGTGTAGATAGGGTCAAATCCGCAGGGGTCATGCAAAGACATAGGCCCCTTCCCTTCTCTTTTGGATGAATGGGGTGGTTTAGTTGGCGCTTTCCGATCTACGGTCCCTCGGAGCGAGGGTTAGGCAGGTAGTATGGGCCCTCTGACTTCCAGCTATGTGCTGTGCGGCTCCCGCGAAGCGAATGAAGGGAAGCTCTTCGAGCTTTCTCCGACAGGCCAGAGATAGTAGAGAAGGGGAGAAGCGACTCGTCTACGAAGCGGTAGCTTCCCCGACCGACTTTGATTCAAAAGAAAGGCGAAGGCTTTGGCAACAAACAAACGGCTTTCTATCATAGAAGGGTTCAAAACCTTAACTACAACCTTAAGTACCAAAGGCTGCTTTCGGTTGGTTTCAGTTGGGGGCTGCTCACTACAAGCTATAGTGTTCAGCGCTGTCAACGATTGAACGGCAATAAGAGTTGTCGACGTTCAATCTCTAAGGCCGGTTTCCGCTGAGAACGGAATAGTGTTCGTGTACAAAGGTGAACAAGGCCCTAGCTTCTAGAGTTCGCTGCTTTTCCCAGGCCTGATAAGGGCTCGCCTTTGTTTGATATGTTCATTCAGTACCAATACAAACAACAACTACACCAAAGTGAAAGTGGAAGGCCCACTATAGAAGCTAGAAGTAGCCTAGAGTAGTCGGCCCGTAATGCCTCCCGTCATTTGCTTGCCTCCTTCCTTCCAGCTCAGAATGCTTAGCCTCCAGCGCTAAGTAGATCTTTTAGGCTGGGCTTCGTCCCGGAAGCTACCGCTTGGTAGACAGCTCCGCTTCCTCGTCTTCCTTCTGGCAAAGCTTCAACAACTTTGCTTGCTTCTCTCGCGCTTGCTTGCCCGAAGGCAACAAGTCCTTTTCGCTAGGTCCAAAAGCTTCCGTGTCAAAGCAAAAGATCTGATCCAACCCGCATATTGAGCGCAGCTGATTTGCGCCTAGGACTAGGTGATCATCTCATGCCATAAAACATTTTTTTTTTTTGTATAGAGAGATCCCCTAGATATACAGATAGAATAAATGTTCATGGATAAACAGACATTCCATTGATTCGTCAGTTTTGGGGCTGAAAAAGCTCGTCGATCCAAATGAATCATTCTTCTGGTCTCTATTCGCCCCCTCGCCCCGAAACTGACCCACAGCACAGCGCCCATTCGCTTCGCGCGCGGGAAGGCAACGAAGTTCAGTTCATGAGACCGCAGCGCGGAGTGGAGCAGCCGCGACACGAAGTTCCTTACCAACGCTGGATATCGCTGGTGCCACCTAAACGGTAGTTAGGCGGTGGATGTGTGACGTTTGGAGTTGTCGTTCGTGCACCTGTCCCCAATGGAAGAATGAGTGATCCGTTCCCCTGCAGATCATGGCCTTCCCACTCGGTCCCCGATGGCCAGCGGGGGATTCGGTATAGCTGCTCACGGTCGTTTGCGCTGCGCGTTCCCGCTGGACTGGACACGTGTTAGCTGTAGGAAGTATGGTTCCGAAAGTGACTTCGGTTCGCCAGTTCAGGCTCAACTCCTCGCTTTACGTTAGCGGACTTAGAGGTCGGGCCGGGGCTCTGCGCTCTTTCTTTCTGTGTGGGACGATGCCGGGGGGGGAAGGGAATGCGTCGAGGCGGCCAACAACAACAATACAACTACATTTTGGCTTTTCCCCCCATGAGATGATGAGCCCAGTTTGACCGATGGATAAGAGAACTGGCCAACAAAGCGCTTGGGCGCTCTACGTACGATGTAGACTCCATCAGATACATATCGATTTCTTTCTGATGAATCAAGAATAGATAGTTGTCTCATCAATAGATAGAAAGAGGGGATTTCCCGAAAAAACTTGAGAGATTCCCTCTCTAGCCATTCCGACTCTTTCGATCTATCAGAAGAGATCAGGCTATCTATCA